CCTCTGTCCTATCCATTAGACAATGGACGCTTTTCATTCCGACTTTTTTATTTCTAATTTTTTGCCTTTCCTATCTTGATATGATATCCTGCTCGTAACGTAAAAAAATTTTTGGATTGTATGTGAAAGAATTTCGGGAATAAAAAAGAGGTGTATTTACATTTATTCACATTAATGATATATGCGTTATTATCATAATAAATATATAGCTATAGCGGGTAGCGGGAATCGAACCCGCATCGTTAGCTTGGAAGGCTAGGGGTTATAGTCGACGTCAATTCATCATTTAAAATTTGAACGTCTCTAATTCAAAACCGAACATGAAACTTTGGTTTCATTCGGCTCCTTTATGGAAGATCGAGTCCCAGATCTAAGTCGTAAACGTAATACAAATAAAAAAAATTAGAACCATAACATCTATGTCAGCTTTTCTGCCTGAATGCATCCAAAACAACTCGCTTTTTAGATGATCCCTCTAGAAGAGTGGAATTATAACAAATCCTTCTAGTTACTTCGTTCTTTATTTCTACTTGTGCGAATCCTGAGGAAAATAATTGTGTTTCCACCGAGCTGAAACAATATATAGATGGCTTTAGTAAACCAAAGTCATCGTTTAATTTTTATAGCTATTTTGCTCCAATCTCCCCTCTAAAAAAAATTGAAGATCTAGTTACGATTAGAAAAATACTTTGTGTATCTCCCTCCATGGATTCTTTACTCATACTCATTCAATTGGAAGTCTTTATCCAATTCAAAAAAAAATTATGCTTCGCGATTCCATAATCCAATTTTGGGAATTTATAATATTTATAATTGACCTTTGGATACAAATCACGAGAATGTATATTCTTCCTCAAATCGTTTATTGAGAGGTAAAGGATGAAATCCTTTCTAAGAAATAAAGTTTTTAATCGGAACGGAATATGAATAAAACCGAAAGACCCCTTAACTATTTCAGTTGTTAATAGAACGAATCACACTTTTACCACTAAACTATACCCGCTACAATGTGATTATTGTATATGAATGGATCATTTGTCGAACAAGATCATCGTACGTAATCAAGATAGGATCGGAACAAAATAATGAAATTAGAATGTTGACGTTTTTTTCGGGGAGAACTTGATGAGATAGGCAAAGGAAAGCCTATTGAAATAACAAGTTCTATCTTGGGTGAGTTATTTAGTGACAGGTGTGGTCCGAAAGAACCATTGAAGTCAGAACATAAAAAGAAATTGTGTAAGAATCCACAGCTCTATTTTATTCTTTTTTAAATTCTAAATCGAGATAAAGAAAAGTTGGAAAATAACATGAATAATAAGAAATGGCACTTATTATCCTATATCGCCTATATCATAGGAATAAAAAAAACACCTATATTGTTGTTGATGCAATGTATTTTTGTTTTCAAATCAGATGAATAATTTCATGTATGATTCATTGGAACAAAACAATAAACGGCCTGGTCAGTACCTATCCAGGCCGGGGAATAAAAGAAGCTTTCATACGAAATCGAAAAAAAAAAGGGTATTCTTTATTTAATTTACTTTATTTTTTGCGGGTATTCCCGTTATCTAAATGTAATTTAATTGCTGAAAAACTTTAAAAATTTGTATCTTTTGTAGTGGTATCTATAATTGATTCTATAGTCTAGAATAAAGAAAGAAAAAGAAAGATTTTTTCTTTACTTCATGTGTATTTCTTTACTTCATGTGTAACATAGTAATTATCCTTTGTTTAATTGGGAGAGATGGCTGAGTGGACTAAAGCGTCGGATTGCTAATCCGTTGTATGAGTTATTCGTACCGAGGGTTCGAATCCCTCTCTTTCCGTTTATCTTTATTCTGATGACTTGAGATTTTATTTCAAATTCGAAATAAAATCTCGAGCACTTTTTTATCATAGCATAGTTAGATATCTAGAATAGATAAAATCATAATAAAATTCAGAAATAAAGCAAGAAAAAATCCCTTATTTTTTTATTCCTCACGTCCAGGATTACGTCCCGGATCATTAGATAGGAATCCGAAGATGAAGAGAGAAACAAAGAATATCACCACTGTGTAAACGAAGAGTTTGAGAGTAAGCATTACAAAATCTCCAAGATAAGATCATTTTTGGTAAAAAGGGAATAGATTATCCATTTTTATACCACATATTCCATTTTGACACCAAACCAAGAAATAAAGTGGTTTCTCTAAAAGAAAGGAAGTTTCATAAATTTATTTGTAATAAGACTAAGACAAGAAGACTCTTTCGGTATTAAAATTATCTTTTATGCGCACAACACAATTCAATTAGTTTTTTATTGTGGGGACCCTATACCTATATAGTATAGGGTCCTTGTTCACTGGAAGTAGAAGGTTAGAATGAGGAAGTGAGGTGATCTAGATTCATCGCGCTTATCCAAGAATTTCCATGTTTGAATTGAGGGTTCACAATGTAAGACTTATCTGATCTTATCAATTGATTGTTAGAATCTTTTTTTTTATTGAAAAAATCTTGAATGTTTTGTTTGTAGGACAGTATTAAAGATTTTATCGAAAACTGACAGCAGCTTGCCAAACAAAGGCTAAGAGAAAAAAGAACAAAGGTATGACTGGCATAACATCTACGATTGGATTGAAAAAAGCATAAGCCTCGGGCAATTTGGCAAAGAAAAAATGACTCGAATGAAGTATAGAATTAAGATAGATACAGATCAAACTAAAGATATTAAGCATAACAAATGTTTTATTCTTGGAGATAATTGTATTTTGATTGAGTTATCGATATAAGGTAAAAATGAAGAAAGTTCAAATAGACCAAAAAATCCTTCTTTTTCTTTGACTAACCCAATCAAAAATCCTTCTATTCTCAAACGAAAATAGAAGGAATCATATTTTCATACAATATCTTAATTGAATTCTATGTAATGATCAATAAATTCAGTTTTATTTTACAACTACACGTGTCAAATCTTAGTAACAATCTAATGGATTCCATGGATATTTGGGCGGGAATTGACGAACAACCAATACCTATATTAGTGTTTATTAGTGTTGAATAGAAATTTCAATGGGGCGTGGCCAAGTGGTAAGGCAACGGGTTTTGGTCCCGCGACTCGGAGGTTCGAATCCTTCCGTCCCAGAGCCGTCCAATTCATAAAGATTTTTTTGTTCTTTTAAAAATCTTCTCTTTAGTTTAAGAGTGTAATGTTTATTTATTTAATAGTTCTAGTTCCTTGTTTATGATTTATATTATAATTATAATGACTCAGAAAAGAATCATATCTTTGACTTTCTTTCTCACAAACCAAATCCGAGTACCGATGACATACAGAATCTATTTGTGATCCTGGATAGGATAGGAATATGGATCAATGTAGAATTTCTAATAAAAAAAAATAAAATAGGATGTTCAGTGGCATGTCTTGCTCAACTTCATATTGAAGTTAGTTACTTAGAAAAACTTTACGTCCTATATCTATTTATTTTATTTTGAATTATCAATCCTGCATTCTGAATCGAAATGTGAAAGCCCCATATTCCTTATTTCTTTTATATTCTTATCTCTAAAGAAAATAGGGTACTAATTCTATCTTGATGCTGAATTCTAAACAGTAGGTAGGGGGCTTTGGTACTAATTTAATTGCTGGGATTAAGACTCCCAAAACAAGTTTGTTTTGGGTAAAAAAAAAATATGTATCTGTTTGTCTTTTCACTTATACAAGATTGTCCAGCATACCGTAAGAGGACCTTCCTTTTTTATTTAGGACTCATGAGACCCATAAAATTTGTCAGTAGATGGGAGTTAATCCGCAATGGGTGGTATAAATTTTAATATGGATGTCTGTCTTCCGGATCTTATTAACAAATTAACAAAAAAGAAAGTTCAATATGTAACAGATGTATTTTTACCTAGTTTTTTTGATTTCGCATTGGGTTCTAATTTAGAATTGTAAATCAATATAACGATTGTATCAGAGGGTTGTTTTATACATTCTATTGACTTTACTTTATTACATCCATTACTTTGTTATCATTTTATTCTTTGTTTTTTTTTTATGTAGCTGGGTGAAATCATTGATGATTCAATTGGAAAATAAATTCAATAAAATAAATATATATTATGTTTATCAATATCAATAAATATATATTATGTTTATGATGATTTGTGTTTCCTTAATCAATAAGTCGGAACAACTTCGTAAGCATATCTTCGATATAGAAATTGAAAAGATTCAATTCTAACAAAATCCCCTTTTGGATTTGAAACTTTTGTTGAAATTGGAAAAACTATTTCGATCAAAAGTGTATCGCACGGGAATCAATCGTTCATATGATTCTTCGATAGTCAATAAATCACAAAAGGCCTTTTTTGAAACGATTAAGGATCAAGTAATGTCTAAACCCAATGATTCAAAACAAAGATAAACGATCCCGGAAGAAGAAAACGCCATTTTCAATTGTCTCCACAATTTGAGCAGAAGCAGAATAAGTAATTAAAAATTTTGATTCTAAACGAGACAAAAAAATTGGTTAGAGACAGCTCAATAAATGAAATGCCATCAGGGTTTTTTTCCTTTGAACTCTTTGAGAATTGTCCAACTTGAGTTATAAATACGAATTATTTTTTCTTTTCGGTTTTTTCGGGAAGGAAGAATAAAAAACGACTAAAATCATTGTCATAGTTTAATTGAATTGGTTTGATGATTTTATGGATCTATTTGCTACTATATATACTATGACTATATATATATAAATATATACTATAAGTAGAGTCAAATTTTTAATTTGAATCATTCTTTCTCAAGCCGTACGAGGAAAAAGCCTCCTATACGTTTCTAAGGGAGGAATTGTTCATCTATATCTATCCCAATGAGCTATCTATCGAATCGTTGCAATTGATGTTCGATCCCGAAGAGAAGGAAGAGATCTTCGGAAAGTGGGTTTTTACGATCCAATATCCAATAAAGAATCAAACTTATTTAAACGTTCTCGCTATTCTATATTTACTTGAAAAGGGAGCTCAACCTACGGGAACCGTTCATTATATTTCAAAGAAGCCAGAGATACTTAAGGAACTTCGCGTTAATTACAAAAAATTAAAAAGAAAGAAGGGGTGCCCCTAGACTAGCTTTGTGTCATTTTTTCTTCACTATTCCCCTCCTCCTTTCCCCATTTTTTTGTTCTATTCATATTGATTTTATATATCTAATATATAATCTAATATATATATATATAAATATAGTAAAGTAATATGAGATCATATGGGATAATATAATTATAAATGTACCTTTATGAATATTGAATAAACTCGAGATTTTATTCTTCCTTATTTCTTTTCTACATTTACACTTTTTTTTATTCTCTTTATATTCTCTATGTAGGTTATCTATGAAGTGCCAATCCAACAAAAGTCCTTATTATGGGATTCTTTGAATTTCTTTTCTCGACGCTCATATTGACAATAGTGTATTGATCAAATATAATTGATCATGGATAAATAGATCTATATTATACCTATAAGTTTTTCTTTTTTACTTAACTTCATGTAAGTGATGGGTTCTGTGGATTCGATTGACACAACACAAGAAGTCTCTTCTGAATAAAAAAAGGAAAAATCTATTTTTCCTTTTTTTCCGATCGTATCTACACGTCATAATGAAATTTTTGGGTTGCTAACTCAACGGTAGAGTACTCGGCTTTTAAGTGCGGCTAGAATTTTTTACACATTTGGATGAAGCAACGGATTCGTCCATACCATTGGTAGAGTTTGTAAGACCACGACTGATCCTGAGAGGGAATGAATGGAAAAAACAGCATGTCGTATAAACGAATAACTCTAAGATAAGAGTACTTAATCCTTACGGGATCGGTACAAAATCTTGTTTGTATTCTTAGAGTTTTAATTCTTAGAGCGGTACAAAAAAACCAATTCATGCTTGGATCGAGTGAATAAATGGATAGAGCCGAAAAGCTCAAATTATAGGGAAACAAAAAAAGCAACGAGCTTCTGTTCTTAATTCGAATAATTACCCGATCTAATTATACGTTAGAAATATATTAGTCCCTGGTGCGGGAAAAGGTTATTTCATAACCTTAAAAGTGGATTCTCCACTTTTTTTATGAATCCTAACTATTAACTATATCCTTGAGTGGAGACGGATGTGTAGAAGAAACAGTATATTGAGAAACAAAATTTATTCTTAAAGTCAAAAGAGCGATCGGGTTGCAAAAATAAAGGATTTCTAACTATCTCGGTATTGTTATAACGAACAAAACCCAATTGGATGGAAAAAGAGAGAATCCGTTGATTAATCATCTCCAAGGTATCTATTTTTTTTTTTACTATATGCCCGGATACCTTGTTTTGGCTGTATCGTACTATGTTTCGTATCATTTGATGGCCCAAGAAATCCCCATCTTTGGTTCAAATCTAATTTAAAATGGAGGAATTACAAGGATATTTAAAGATAAATAGATCTCGAGAACGAGACTTCCTATATCCACTTCTCTTTCAGGAATACATTTATGCACTTGCTCATGATCATGGGTTAAATAAATCGATTCCTTATGAGCCTATGGAAAATTTAGGTTATGCCAATAAATATAGTTTACTAATTGTTAAACGTTTAATTACTCAAATGTATCAACAGAAGCATTTGATTTTTTTGGCTAATGATTCGAATCAAAATCAATTAGTTGGGTATAATAAAATTTTTGATTCTCAAATGATATCAGAGGGGTTTGCAGTCATTGTGGAAATTCCATTCTCACTGCGATTAGTATCTTCCCTAGAAGGTAAAAAAGAAATAGTCAAATCTATTAATTTACGATCAATTCATTCCATATTTCCTTTTTTAGAGGATAAATTATCACATTTAAATCATGTATTAGATATCCTAATACCCCATCCTATCCATCTGGAACTATTGGTTCAAATCCTTCGTTGTTGGATACAAGATGTCCCCTTTTTGCACTTATTGAGACTCTTTCTCTACGAGTATCATCATTGGAATATTCTTATTACTCAAAAAAATCAAATGAATTTCTTTTTTTCAAAAGAGAATCGAAGATTTTTTCTGTTCCTATATAATTTTCATGTATATGAGTCGGAATCCATATTCGTTTTTCTGCGTAAACAATCTTCTCATTTACGATCAACATCCTCTAGAGCTTTTCTTGATCGAACACATTTTTTTGGAAAAATAGAACATTTTTTAGTGGTTTTTCGTAATGATTTTCATACCATCCTTTGGTTGTTCAAGGATATTTTCATCCATTATTTCAGATATCAAGGAAAATCAATTCTGTCTTCAAAAGGAACTCCTCTTCTGATGAAGAAATGGAAATATTACCTTGTAAATTTATGGGAATGTCATTTTTTTTTTTGGTCTCAACCGAATAGGATTCATATAAATCAATTATCCAATCATTTTATAGATTTTCTGGGCTATTTTTCAACTGTACGACCAAATCCTTCAGTGGTAAGGAGTCAAATGTTAGAAAATTCATT